ACTCCGGGTTGAGGAGTTACTCGGAATGCTGCCAAGATATCAGTATCCTTGGTTTCATATTCAGGAGTATAATAAGTCAATTTATACTCTTTAACACCAGCTTTGAATCCAACACTTGCTTTAGTCTCTGTTTGTGGTGACATAAGTCCCTCCCTACAAGTCATGAATTTAGAATTCTTGCAATAAAACAAAACAACAAGGTCTACTCGACATAAATTAGGAATAGATTTAATTAACCTTTTTCACAGGAATCTTTCACAAAATTATCAACTAATCAGAATGATTCTTTATTAGACCATGATATTTGATTCGCCAAATACATCATTATTGTATATTCTTTCATATGTATAGCGCAACCTAATACTTCTTTTTCAAGTTTTGAATCTTTGACTTTTTATAAATCCAAATATTGAATATTCAAATATTAATAAAATCACTCTTGACAGTAATATATGTTGTATATGTAAATCCTAGATATGACAATATGCGGAATTCATCCATGAAAATGAAAAACAAGGGGGGTTGATAAAGGGATGAATAAATGGGACGCATAACCGGATATGCTAAAATGAAAATACAAAAAAAAAAGGCTAATGAGATCGAAATAATGAATCCTAACTATAGTTCCGTTTCGAATTCGCTAGATAAAACAAAGTCTTGCCTATTCTATTATGATAAATAAATCAAAGACTTTCCGCAAAAAATTTTTTTTATTCATATATTTTTTATTTTAAAACTAGGTTTCAGTTAGTTGAGCTTGAAAATGACTATTCCTTCATTGAATAAGTAAAAAATTGTATTCCACATTCGATTGGGTGGTACCAACGAAATCGAGTGCTTACTCCCATTTTTTATTGAATTAACCGATGAATTTGCTATCGCAGATTTTTTCTGTATTCGAAAAATTTCGCAACAAAATTTAACATATTTTTTTATTATGAGAATAAATCCTACTACTTCGGATCCAGAGGTTTCGATACGTGAAAAAAAAAACCTGGGACGTATCGCCCAAATCATTGGTCCGGTACTGGATGTAGCCTTTCCCCCGGGCAAAATGCCTAATATTTACAATGCTCTGGTGGTTAAGGGTCGAGATACTCTTGGTCAAGAAATTAATGTGACTTGTGAAGTACAGCAATTATTAGGAAATAATCGAGTTAGAGCTGTAGCTATGAGTGCGACAGAGGGTTTAAAGAGAGGAATGGACGTGGTTGATATGGGAAATCCTCTAAGTGTTCCAGTCGGCGGAGCGACTCTAGGACGAATTTTCAACGTGCTTGGGGAACCCGTTGATAATTTAGGTCCTGTCGATACTCGCACAACATCTCCTATCCATAAATCCGCGCCTGCTTTTATACAATTAGATACAAAATTATCGATTTTTGAAACAGGAATTAAAGTAGTAGATCTTTTGGCCCCTTATCGTCGTGGGGGAAAAATCGGACTATTCGGTGGGGCTGGCGTGGGTAAAACAGTACTAATTATGGAATTGATCAACAACATTGCCAAAGCTCATGGTGGTGTATCCGTATTTGGTGGAGTAGGCGAACGGACTCGTGAAGGAAATGATCTTTACATGGAAATGAAAGAATCTGGAGTCATTAATGAACAAAATCTTGCGGAATCCAAAGTGGCCCTAGTCTATGGTCAGATGAATGAACCGCCAGGAGCTCGTATGAGAGTTGGTTTGACTGCCTTAACTATGGCAGAATATTTCCGAGATGTTAATGAGCAAGACGTACTTCTATTTATCGACAATATCTTCCGTTTCGTACAAGCAGGATCCGAGGTATCCGCTTTATTGGGTCGAATGCCTTCTGCTGTGGGTTATCAACCCACCCTTAGTACCGAAATGGGTACTTTACAAGAAAGAATTACTTCTACGAAAAAAGGGTCGATAACCTCTATTCAAGCAGTTTATGTACCTGCAGACGATTTGACTGACCCCGCTCCTGCCACCACATTTGCACATTTAGATGCGACTACCGTACTATCAAGAGGATTAGCTGCCAAAGGTATCTATCCAGCGGTAGATCCTTTAGATTCAACGTCAACTATGCTACAACCTCGAATCGTTGGCGAGGAACATTATGAAACTGCGCAACAAGTCAAGCAAACTTTACAACGTTACAAGGAGCTTCAGGACATTATAGCTATCCTGGGGTTGGACGAATTATCCGAAGAGGATCGCTTAACCGTAGCAAGAGCACGAAAAATTGAGCGTTTCTTATCACAACCCTTTTTCGTAGCAGAAGTATTTACAGGTTCTCCGGGAAAATATGTTGGTCTAGCGGAAACAATTAGAGGGTTTAAATTGATCCTTTCCGGAGAATTTGATTCTCTTCCTGAACAGGCCTTTTACTTAGTGGGTAACATCGATGAAGCTACTGCGAAGGCTACGAACTTAGAAATGGAGAGTAAATTGAAGAAATGACCTTAAATCTTTGTGTACTGACTCCGAATCGAATTATTTGGGATTCCGAAGTAAAAGAAATCATTT